TTTATTGATTGATAGGCATTTTCTTGTTAAGATTCTATAAATCAATCGGAAACCTCAGATTCATACTAGAACCACGATGATTGAACAAAACCTTTAAAGTTAGTACAAAGATTCCCCGAGCAAGAATCGTCGTATCATCACTTATGGAATGAATAAATATAATGACGAAAAATCAAAAGAGAGAGTTGTCTTTTGATTTTTATCAAAATAAGATAAGTATAGACAAAAAGTTTCAAAAATCTTTTGATTTATACTTTCAAATTTTTTGAAATTTTTTGTAGGTTGGCCACGGGATCTGAATATTAAGTATGAATCATAGTTCTAATACTTCGTAATCCATTTCATATATTCCGTGCTACAGATACTAGAATAAATATCTGACGAGATAAAAAACCATCTTTATCAAGATGACAGACTCATTTTCTGCACTATTAATAGGATCTATTATAACAAGTCGCACACTCATATTCCAGAAATATCAAAAAAGAAAATTCCACGATCAAACTACCAAAATTGAATAGAAAAATAGAATAGGATAGGATTAGGCTAAAAACCGAGACCCAAATGTTTCACTTTGTATTAAATTAAGTATTCAAATGAAATATTCAAAAGATGGGACTTAGCAATTCTTGTAAATCTAATTCATTGAAATCCCATCCAGTAAAACAGAAGAATTATAAATCTCTAAAATAATAGATAGGAATATCGCAAATAGAGCCATTGCGACGCCCATCAAAGGAGTAGTTCCCCACCCAGGAGCTACTTTACCATATTCTGAATTCAACGGTTTTAATAAATCCCCTACAATTGTTCGTCGTGGACCAGATCTAGAACTACCCTCTACACTTTGTGTAGCCATAAATCCTATTTTGTATTAATTAAGATTTGTTGACTTTGTATACCATTCCGTTGTAAATAAATGATCTTATCATAGATCCATTGTGGTCTTAAAATTAAGAAAATTATATATTAATTAATAATGGAAACAGCAACACTAGTCGCCATCTCTATATCTGGTTTACTTGTAAGTTTTACTGGGTATGCCTTATATACTGCTTTTGGGCAACCCTCCCAACAACTAAGAGATCCATTCGAGGAACATGGGGACTAGTTGAAGTAGAGAGCCCACCACCCAATATTGGGCTCTCTACTTCAACTCTTTACTTCAATTAAGATAATCAAAAATCATTTTATCTTTTTACTTTTTAGTTGGAACTTTAGGGGGTTCTCGAAAAAAGATAGCGAAAAAAATGATTCCTAGAGTCGAGACTAAAAGGAATGTATAAACCAATGCTTCCATAGATTCGATCGTGGTTTACAATTATAGCTTCCATACCTGTTTAGTTGGGATTGTCCCCCGGATAAAAAAAAGAGCAAAAGTCGAAGAAAAGCGGCAAGTCAAATCAAGGGGTCCCCGATACCCTATGTCAAATTGTCAAATTACAAAAATGGAAACAAAAGTACGAGATCAATGCTATATCAAACTGCTTGTCTTCTTGTAGTTGGATCCCCAAGTTTTTGGAATGCTCCAAATTCCACTTGAGCGTCTAAATCTGGATCAATACCAGCAAAAACATCTCTGAACAAGGTTCGAGCGCCATGCCAAATATGTCCGAAGAAAAAAAGCAGAGCAAACGAAGCATGTCCAAAAGTAAACCAACCCCGGGGACTGCTACGAAAAACACCGTCGGATTTTAAAGTAGCACGATCTAATTCAAAAATTTCACCTAATTGAGCGCGTCTAGCATATTTTTTCACAGTAGTAGGATCACTATAACTGACTCCATTTAATTCCCCACCGTAAAACTCAACAGTTACACCTACTTGTTCGACACTATACTTCGATTCTGCCCTTCGAAAAGGAACATCGGCTCTAACAATTCCGTCTTCGTCTATCAAAACAACAGGAAATGTCTCAAAAAAAGTAGGCATACGACGTACAAAAAGTTCACGTCCTTCTTTATCTCTAAAGATAGGATGTCCTAACCACCCAACAGCTATTCCATCCCCGTTGTCCATTGAGCCCGCTCGGAACAATCCACCCTTTGCCGGATTATTTCCAATGTAATCATAAAAGGCTAATTTTTCAGGAATTTTAGACCAAGCTTCTGATAAACTTTTATTTTCGGCTAGCCCAGCACCAACTCTTCGATATATTTCTTGCTGAAAGTATCCTTGATCCCATTGATAACGAGTGGGACCAAATAATTCAATCGGGGTAGTTGCTGAACCATACCACATAGTTCCAGCAACAACAAAAGCTGCAAAAAAGACAGCCGCGATACTACTGGAAAGCACGGTTTCAATATTTCCCATACGTAATCCCTTGTATAGCCGTTGGGGCGGACGGACACTAAGATGGAATAAGCCGGCCAATATGCCCAGAGTGCCCGCTGCAATATGATGAGAGGCTATTCCTCCCGGAACAAAGGGATCAAAACCTTCCACACCCCACGCCGGATTTACAGATTGTACCTTTCCAGTTAGTCCATAAGGATCGGACACCCATATTCCCGGACCATACAATCCCGTTACATGAAAAGCGCCAAACCCAAAACAAGCTACTCCTGAGAGAAATAAATGAATTCCAAAGATCTTAGGCAAATCTAAAGAAGGTTTTCCTGTACGCTCATCACAAAAAATTTCTAGATCCCAAAACACCCAATGCCAGATAGCTGCCAAGAAACACAAACCAGAAAAGACAATATGCGCCCCAGCCACACCCTCATAACTCCAAATACCCGGATTCGTTATAGTTCCTCCTGTGATACTCCAACCACCCCATGAATTGATTATTCCTAACCGAGTCATGAAGGGTATTACGAACATACCTTGTCTCCACATTGGATCCAGAACTGGGTCAGAGGGATCAAAAACTGCTAATTCATATAGAGACATCGAACCGGCCCAGCCGGCAACCAAAGCTGTATGCATTATATGCACAGATAGCAAACGACCTGGATCATTCAATACGACGGTATGAACACGATACCAAGGCAAACCCATGGAAATACCCCTTCCCTTAAAATGAATTATTAATATTAACAAATATTATAATAAAAAAATATTAACGTACTAATAATTATTAATATTAACCAATAATAAACACTATGTAACTTTATTACACTAGATTAAAAACTCTGTTATGGATCTCCCTTTGTTCAGTGAATTTTTCCGAATAAAGGATTAATCCTTTTTCTATTCTGTTTAGTATTTTAGTCAGAACGTTCCAATTCCATTTGTAGGAACAAAGAGAAGCAGATCTATTCTATACCCGATAAGCATCAATACGCAATGGTAGGTTAACCTCTTTTTATATGCGGGAATCCATACGGGTTTCTTCATCATTCAAAAGGCTTATTCGTAATAATTTGACTTTATTTCTTCCGTTATTTTTATTTATTTTTTTGTTATGAACTTCTCGAATCCACTGAACTTATCTAATCTGCACATAAAATGGAATAAGGACCTGTATTATTAAGATACTTAATTCACTATCTTCTATTTTAATATCTCTTAAACAGAGAAGAGAAGGATTTTTTGATTGGAAAGAATCAATACTAAATAGTTACATATTAATTTTCCTATATTATTAAGGAAATGCAACGTTAGATTTAAATCTAAGAATAGTTAATGGTTCGAATTCACAGTCGATAGTTATTGGGCGGCATGGCCGAGTGGTAAGGCGAAGGACTGCAACTCCTCGTTCCCCAGTTCGAATCTTGGGTGTCGCCTCGTCTGATCAACAAAAATGCCTTAGTTGGTTTTGCTGATATAACTGCTGCAATTGCTTCCCAATCAGCACGCGGAGGAAAAAAAGGACCCTTGAGACTGGTCGCTGCCTATATTTTATTTATGCTTCATCTTTACCGATTCTACCAAAACAAAAATATATAAATAATATAATAATAACTTCTATAAATAATATAATAATAACTTCAATAATATAATAATAACTTCTTAAGATAAATTGGATTTTTTGTATTATTTCATCAATGGCATTAGCCAAAATCCTTTTTTTTTTTTGACTCCACACGGGCGATTCGACTACTATTATTAGTGAACAATAAACAAAGTAAACAATACTGGAAAAATATCTTCATATTCATAGAGATAGGGGACATAATTCACATGGATATAGTAAGTCTCGCTTGGGCTGCTTTAATGGTAGTCTTTACATTTTCCCTTTCACTCGTAGTATGGGGAAGAAGTGGACTCTAGGGGTACTCCTAATTGAGTTGAGAAATTGAACTCTATCAATTGTTTTATAGATCATTCTGCAAAGACTTTTCAATTCAATTAATTCAATTTCGAAATTTGCAAGAATTTCGAAATTGAATTAAAAAAAATCTTCATTTCGAAATTCTATATGGAGTCGGATTTGGGTTGAATAATCTATTCTATTCAAGAATAGACGAAAAAGACCCCTTATAATTGAATCCTAATCAAACAAATAGTTGAATGATTCCCGTCTTTCATATTTAGAAAGTAAAAGAAATAAAAATGAGGGGAAATTTATTCCAAACAAATTCTTCTTAAATTTTCTATTTCGCTAAACCGACCCTTACCAGAGTTATATATTGACATTCCTACTAGGAATAGAGGACCCACTAGGAATAGAGGAACCCTTTTTGACTTTTAGGAATAGAGGAACCCTTTTTGACTTTTTATTTGTTTGGCTTTTTCTTTTTCTTGTTCAAAGATAAAAAAAAGTCTTTCCTTTATTCATTTTGAAAATTTCAAGTTATTTAATTCTATTTAAATAAATGTAAATGATTTCCGTGGTCAGATATACATAGTGGTCCTCCAACGAGATAATACACATCCTAAGATATTTTCTTAAAGAAAAGAAGTCGCATATTTCGTTGCGCGCTTATTACTTAACTTTACTATTTGATTTAGTATTTTTTAAATCCTATTTATTTATGCTTTACTTTATTGACTTGACTCATTTCATATCATGATTCAAAGATTAAAAACCGCCGGAGTTTACTAATGCTTTTCCACGAAATCTGAAAAGTTTTTCTAAAACTCCATTCTTTGGATGATTTGATAATCGTTTAATCACTTAAGAATGCTAAAAAAAGATTTCTTGATTTTCTATTATTAATAGAATATATCTAGACTCTTTTTTTCCTTTTCTTTGATTATTTCAATAGACTCGAGGATTCATATTATAATTTCAATAGGAAATTCAAAATAATCACAGAATTCCAGGAATTCGAATCGTAAGAGCCAGAAGTACCCCTCGACTATTTGCTCGACTATTTGGGAATAAGATTAATTCGAATGAACACAAATCAAATGGATGAGGAAAATAAATCGAATTGGGACCTTATGTACATTCCATATAGTTCATTAATATCTAAATATATGAAAATGAAGATGCCATTTTCGATTGATTTCTATTAAACTTATATCTTTATACAGTACAACTTTCTAAACTCGAATAAAAAAAATAGATAGTATGGGCAGTAAAGAAATATATATTTCTTTCTACCCATACTATCGGATCTCATAGGATACTGCTGATTCTAGTCCGGACAGCACATTTCAGCTAAAACAAAAATTTTGAATCCTTTTTGTTTCTCTTTTTAATCATTGATATTAATTAAGAACTAAAATGTTAACTTGCGTTCAAATTAATTACTTTGACTAACAGTTTTTACATATATTATAAGTAAAAAAGCAGTAGGAACTAGAATGAACAGTGCAGTAGCAATAAATGCGAGAATATTGACTTCCATAATCTCATCCTTTTATTTTTCTTTACTTCACAATAACTCGGGATTTAATCCCATAGAGATGATAATTTTTTTGCCTCTAAATTCAATGAGATAAATTCTATCTCGATGATATCGAATCGGATAAATATCATGAATAAGAATACCTAACCTATCAAATGGATTCCTCGTCGAAAATTGAATAGTATAACATAGAAAGATCGTTTATTCATACCGAATCCAAAAAAGGATTCTTGACCCAATCGAGAATTTCGTTACTTTATTTTCATTTTTGAATTTTATTTCAAATTCTTTTTGATTCTTTTTTTCTATAAAAAACGACTATTGCCTTCTTTATCCAATCAGTTCACCAAGTATAATCTAACCTACTTTCCACTTACATTGGTTCCAAACAAATCCAAACAAATAATAGAAGCGGAATGGAGAAAGGGAAGTGAAGTTCTAAACTCCTTATCTAATCTTATTGGAAAAAGGTGTGATAAAGATTAGTAATGGAATAAATAGAATATAGCAAAACTTTAGTGTACAATTTGAATGAGATACATTATTTCAAATTAAAATTAGTAATTGAGCAAAATCGGAGTAAAAAAAGAAGAGATTTTTCCAATTAAAAGAATTCCAAAGAAATTCGATTCATCTTGCATCGTACAAAGAAAAATTTGATTAGTGTATGTACTATCGGGAAAGATAAGATATGGTACTCGATTCGATTTCATTACGCAGGTTGGTTGGGAGAAATCGAAAAAGCCAAACTCGGCGCGGTATCTCTTGAAATCCTGAATATTCTGTCTCGATCCGTCTCCGTCACTATTAGTTAAAATAGTTAAAAAAAGTGGAATTCCCATTTTTCTATTTACTTTGATGAAAAAAAAAGTAATAAAAAGAAAAGGGAGGGACCACCTTCTCTTTGAGAAAAAAAATTCTACTATTTGTCCCCTTTTTAGAGAAAAGAAAATCGAAAGCGTAATTGATATATTTTTTTGGTTGGATTATTGGATTTGAATCCATCGGGACTGACGGGGCTCGAACCCGCAACTTCCGCCTTGACAGGGCGGTGCTCTGACCAATTGAACTACAATCCCAAAAAACTTATTTATAAAATAAATAAAGTGTACAGCAATTCTTATGATTTCATTCAAACCCGTTCTATTTCGATTTGGAATTGGAATCGGCCTCGTTATAAGAGAGAGGCGAGTGGTAATATGGATATCCACATGGATATCCACTTTAGTGATAATGACACAAATTACTAGTCATCTTTTCGTTATTTCAAATAAAGAAAATCGATTGATAATCAATCTTTCAATGAAAAGAAAGAAGGTTTCTTTTTTCTTTCTATCTTTATATTATTCTTTTTCTTAGACTTTCTATTTAGAAATCTTGATATGAATCTAGGTCATTAACAAGATCAGAATTTGTGGTAAAAAAGACAAAAAAAAGAAATCAAAATTTCTTTTTTTTGTCTTTTTAGTTTTTTGTATGAGGCATTTCTAGAAAATAGAATAAAACAGAACAAGAAGGTAATATGATTTCATGGCGGGTCAGTGAATTATTGGGCCGAGCTGGATTTGAACCAGCGTAGACATATTGCCAACGAATTTACAGTCCGTCCCCATTAACCGCTCGGGCATCGACCCAGGACGAAGAAATTCCATATTTCTTAATAATCCCTGATCCACTTCCTTTCGTAATACCCCACCCCCAGGGGAAGTCGAATCCCCGTTGCCTCCTTGAAAGAGAGATGTCCTAAACCACT